AGGGATTATATCGAACGAATCACACTTTTACCACTAAACTATACCCGCTACAATCCTATTATTGTATATAATCGGACTTTTTGTCGAACAAGAAACTCGGGCGTAATCAAAAGATAGGATCAGAAAAAAATTATGAAAATTATAGCTCTGACGTGTTTTGTCAGAGGATCTAATGAGATTAGGAAAAGGGGATTCATTTAAATAACTAACTAAGAGTTTTCTCGAGGTTTTTGACAGATATGTCTCGACAAAACTATTTAACTTAAGCCATAATACAAAAATGCGTTGTGAAAGAATCCACAGTTACCTTTTTTCTTATCTTCTATTTATATATTATATATAAATAGAAGATAAGAAATTAAGCAAGAAAGGAAATGACCCTTTTATTCTATATCATTTTATTCTATATCATTTGATTCTATATCATTTGATTCTATATCATAGGAATCGAAATAGTCCTTATTATGACTTTTGTTGTTTCAATAACAATCCTTTTTTGTTTTCAAATAAAAAAAAATTTCTTCCAATTAGTTGGAACAAAAGAGGCCCGGCCGGGCCAGGTACTGACCAGGCCAAGCCGTGGAAATCAAAGGCCCTTATCGGACGAAATCAAAGATTTTTATATTATATATATATAAATATATATTAGATAAGTTAAATATATAAAATATATATATATTATATATTTTATATATTATATTCATAGTAAATTAATGAAATTAAATATAGTAATTCAATAAATCTATATTAAATATATTAACAAATATATATTCCCTTTCTTTTTTTTTTTTCTTTTTTTTATCTATATTATTCATATTCTATTTTATTTATTTCTATTAGGTTTATATAGATTGTATTGGCGATATCTACTTCAAGCCCTTAACTTTTTTTATATAAATCTTTTTTTATGGAATTTGAGTCTATATCTATTTATTATCTATATTAGAATCTATTATATAGATATATTAGAATTCTATATAGATAATAAATAGATACTATAGAATTCTAATTCGAATAAAAAAAATATTATTATAATAAATTATAATAATATATCTATAACTACAATAAAAAAAGAAATAGAGAATTCTAAAATATATAATAAGAATTAAATAGATAATAATCTATTAATAAAGACGGGCTTTTTTCAAGCCTTATTTTTTGTAATGTAACATAGTAATTACCCCCTTCGATTGGGGGAGAGATGGCTGAGTGGACTAAAGCGTCGGATTGCTAATCCGTTGTACGAGTTTTTCGTACCGAGGGTTCGAATCCCTCTCTTTCCGTTTTCGTCGACACTTTGGTTTTTTTTTTTTTTCGAATTTACCGCGAATTCGATGGGGAATCGATAAAATCCTACTAAGAACGTTTAAAAATCAAGGAAGAAAAACCTTATTGTTTTTTATTCTTCACGTCCAGGATTACGCCCCGGATCGTTAGATAGGAATCCAAAGATGAAGAGAGAAACAAAGAATATTACTACCGTGTAAACAAATAGTTTGAGCGTAAGCATTATACAATCTCCAAGATTTTTTTTAGGAAAAAAGAGAATAGATTCTCTATTTTTTTTTTATACCGCATACCCTACTATTTTGTTTGTATTTTTTTGTATTTTGATTTTAACACCAAGAACGAAGGTTTTTTTCGAAATAGAAAACAAAATTTTCAAAAAAATCATTTGTAATATTTGTAATAAAAGTGGAGTTTTTCATTACCAAATTTTTTTTTCATACCCAAAACTCGACATTGTGGGGAACTCCAATAGGGCCTTTCAATGGAAAAAAGAAAAGGTCAGAATAAGAAAATGGGGTGATTCAGACTTATCATGGCTGTACAAGAATTTCAATATTTGAATTGAGGGTTCGTTCATACTGTAAGACGTATCTAATCTTATCAATTGTTATGTTAGAATTGTTTTTTGTCGAATCAATCATTAATTTGTCTAGGACAGTATTAAAGATCTCATCGAAAACTTACAGCAGCTTGCCAAACAAAAGCTAAGAGAAAAAAAAGCAAAGGTATTACTGGCATAACATCTACGATTGGATTCAAAAAAGCGTAGGCCTCAGGTAATTTAGCGACAAAAAAACTGCTTGAATGAAAGGCAAAATTAAGACAGATACAGATCAAACTAAATATATTAAGCATAACAAACATTTTGTTATTGAAGATAATTGTATTTATTTTGATTGAGTTATTAATAAGTTGAGTTAGTGATAGAAGGGAAAATGAATAAAAAAAATTAAGATAGACCCCAAAAACCTTCTTTGATTTGAACTCGCCCAATCAAAAATCCTTCAATTCTCAAATCAAAAGAGAATAGAATAAATCATACTTTCATACAATATCTTAATTGAATTATATGTAATGATCAATAAATGCAGTTTAATTATATATTTACACATATCAAAATTCTAGCAACAATCTTTTTTATAGATCTTTAGACCGGAGTTGACGAACAACCAATACCAATATTAGTGTTTATTAGTATTAGTGTCGAATAGATTTGGGGCGTGGCCAAGTGGTAAGGCAACGGGTTTTGGTCCCGCTATTCGGAGGTTCGAATCCTTCCGTCCCAGAGCATACCCAACTCGCTATAATATTCATATATACAATGATAATATATATCAGAAAAAGATTGCCCTTTTAAAATGAAATTAAACATTCTTAAGCTTAAGAGTATAATATTGGAAAAATTGGATTATTATTCTTAATACTATAATTCGTTTCTGAATCATATCAATTTCACAAATTGAATTGTATTCAAATAACACATAGAGGGAATTGAATTTATTTGTCATGCCTAAATGTTAAATATTTAACATCGAATATCTAAAATTCATTTCAGTAACAATTGTTTAGTCTATCTGATAAATATGAGGGTTCCATATTATTGTTTTTGGGATTCTGGTTTTATCAAACAGTATGAAAAAATAACAACCCTCCCTTACATCAGTCTTTATCCACTATTTCACTAAAAAAAGAATTTTTTTTTCTTTTTTTTATATTATATTTTTTTTATTTCTATAACATTAAAAAATAAAAAAAGAAAAATATTAACTTAAATAAATAAGCAATATATAAAAAAAATGGAATTGAAATATTCCATTTTAAGATTAATAAATATATGTATATGGTATTAAATGGAATTCTTTTTGCGTCAGAAACCAGCCATTCATATTTCATATAGAAATAAAAGGTATAGATTATTATGTACCAGCCGAATCAATGACTATTCGTGATTCCATAATTGAATCAATTACATACTGGTTCCAATCTAAAGGAATGTTATGGTAAAACTTCGTTTAAAACGATGTGGTAGAAAGCAACGTGCGACTTGAAGGACACGATCCATTGTGGATTCTTACATCCACCATTTTATATTATACAGGAATTATATAGGAATGAAAGTGCTCTTGACTCGACATCGTTTCTTCTGTTTCACTAAGACTCTCATTTTTTTTGGGGGGGGGTGATATAAATCGTACATGATGGAGCTCGAGTAAAAAGTATTGATTCTTTTCTCGGAGGCAAGAATCTAGGGTTAGTATCAATCAATAAATTGGGACAACTTCGTAAATAGATTTTCCATATAATATATAAATCGAAAAGGTCTGATTCAAACAAGTTTTGAATTCAAAAGTAAAATTTTTAGGAATTGGTAAGACTTTTTCGATCAAATCAAAAGTGTATTACACAGGAATCGACCAGCCGTATGATTTTTTGAGAGAAAGAAATACTAAAAAAGGGTATGTTGCTGCCGTTTTGAAATGATTAAAAATCACCGAAGTAATGTCTAAACCCAATGATTCAGGGCAAAGATAAAGGATCCTGGAACAAGGAAATACCGTTTTCGATTGTCGTCTCAACAACTATATCAGAATGCAGAATTTCAATCTATTCTAAAAGAGACAGACAAAAAGAGGGTTAGAGACCGCTCAATAAATGAAATGCTTAAAGGGTTTCGACGAGTTATTTGAGAGTTATCCAACTTGAGTTATGAGGGTGCAAATTGTAAATACGAATAGTTTTTTTCGAGAGGGGGGGTAAGAAAAAAGTCCTTAAATCATAGTCTAATTGATTTGATGATTTTATGGATATATTTGACAGTCTAATTCTATACATATTTATAACTTCTAATTTGATTTTCTTGAGCCGTACGAGGAGAAAACTTCTTATACGTTTCTGGGGGGGGGTATTGTTCATCTATCCCAATGAGCCATTTATCGAATCGTTGCAATTGATGTTCGCTCTCGACGAGAAGGAAGAGATCTTCGGAAAGTGGGTTTTTATGATCCGATAAAGAATCAAACCCATTTAAATGTTCCCGCTATTCTATATTTCTTGCAAAAAGGAGCTCAGCCTACAGGAACTGTTCATGATATTTCAAAGAAAGCGGGGGTTTTTATGGAACTTCGCCTTAATCACCAAACGAAATTTCAGTAATTTAAATTTACTGAAATCTATAATATATAAAAAATAGATAAAAAAGAAGATGTAGATGGGACTTGTAGAAAACTTTGTATAATCTTTTCTCTGCTATTACTCACCCCTCCTGTTCTAGTCATATCCTACTTAATTTATTATTGCTATTATAGAATGTCATTTTTTTTTATAACGAGAAAATTCAATTTTTTTTGAATAGAATAAATCAAGAAAATAAATCAAAAAAAATTGGGTCTTAATTTTATTCTATTAATCGGTAATCGGGGTTTTAGTTGGAGTTCTATGAACAAATAAAAAAAAAAAACAAGGGGTTAAGCTTTCTTATTTGACTTTTTTTTTTTCCTATTTTCCTTATATTGATTGAGTGACTAAACCCGAGATTTTTTCTACTTCTTCTTTAATTTTTTCTTCCGTCTACAGCCTTTTTGTATATATGTTGTCTATATGTGTATATATGTCGATTAGCTATGTAGTGCCAATCCAACACAAGTCCTTTGTTTGTTTTTTTTTTTTATAATTTGTTTTCTATTTTTCCGGTGTATTCTTTTCTCAACATTCATATTGACAACGGTGTATCAAATAAATATAATCCGATCGTGGATAAATAGATCCTTTTTTTCTTTGTCCCATAGATTTGATTTCATTCAAGTAATGGGTTCATTGCATTTTTTGTGATACAAGAAGTTTTTTTTGTATGATACAATACAAAAATTCTTTTTTTTTTTTTTATTAAGATGAATAAAATATAATTATGGATAACATAAGAGACAAAAGGTAGTCTATAAATATTTTGACTTTTTTTATATTTATTTATATTTTTTATATTGGTATCTTTATTTGAGAATTTTTTGTATTTTCATCGGATCTGTTCATTTTATTATGTTCATAATCGATTAGAAATTTTTCGATTTTTGTTTTGTTTTTCCTTTTTAAATGTTTTGATTGCGCCGGGCAAATCAATCTCTTTATTTTTTTGTTTATTGGAATTTCGATTGTATCTACACATTCTAGTTATAATTATTTTATTGGGGTTGCTAACTCAACGGTAGAGTACTCGGCTTTTAAGTGCGGCTAGCATCTTTTACACATTTGTATGAAGCAACAGATTCGTCCATACCATCGGTAGAGTTTGTAAGACCGCGACTGATCCTGAAATGAATGAATGGAAAAAGTAGCATGTCGTATCAATGAAGAATTCTGAGAATATTTCATTCTTTCCGGATATGTCCAAAACCCTGTTTGAATTGTTTGAATTCTTGGTGTGTCGGAACAAAAAAATTTGAAAAAAAAAAATTTTCAATTTAAAGTCGGGTCGAGTGAATAAATGGATAGAGCCCTACTATGGTACCAATTATAGGGAAACAAAGAGTAACGAGCTTCTGTTCTTCATTTTTGAATGATTCCCCGATCTAATTAGACGTTAAAAATATATTAGTGCTTGACGCGGGAAAGGCTTTTCCATGAGTGGATTATCCCTTTTTTATGAGTCCTAACTATTAGCTATTATCCATTATAGGGTGGAGATAAATGTGTAGAAGAAGGCAGTATATTGATAAATATTTTTTTTTTTTTTTCAAAATCAAAAGAGCGATTGGATTGTAAAAATAAAGGATTTCTAACCATCTTGTTATCTTAGACTGAACATAAACCAATTAGATGAAAAAAGAGAGGATAGAGAGTCTGATGATGAGTCTTGCCTTTTTCCGAGGTATCTATTTTTTTTTTTATTACTATAATACCTTGTTTTGACCGTATCGTACTATGTATCATTTGATAACCCAATAAACCCCCTATCCCCGTTCAAGTCGAATTTAAAATGGAGGAATTTCAAAGATATTTCGAACTAGATAGATCTCAGCAGCATGACCTCCTCTACCCACTTATCTTTCGGGAGTATATTTATGCATTTGCTCATGATCATGGCTTAAATAGATCAGATTTGTTGGAAAATGTAGGTTATGACAATAAATCTAGTTTACGAATTGTAAAACGTTTCATTACTCGAATGTATCACCAGAATCATTTGATTATTTCCACTAACGATTCGACCCAAAATAAAAGTTTTGGGTACAACAAGAATTTTTATTCTCAAATGATCTCAGAGGGATTTGCAGTCATTGTGGAAATTCCATTTTCCTTACGATTACCACCTTCGGGGACAGAAATTGTAAAATATTATAATTTACAATCAATTCATTCAATATTTCCTTTTTTAGAGGACAAATTCCCACGTTTAAATTATGTATCAGATGTACTAATACCCTACCCCATTCATCTGGAAATCTTGGTTCAAACCCTTCGCTATTGGGTGAAAGATGCCTCTTCTTTGCATTTATTACGGCTTTTTCTTCATGAGTATTCTAATTGGAATAGTTTTATTACTACAAAAAAATCGATTTTTTCAAAAACAAATCCACGATTATTCTTGTTCCTATATAATTCTCATGTTTGTGAATACGAATCCATCTTACTTTTTCTCCGCAACCAATTTTCTCGTTTACGATTAACATCTTCTGGGAGCTTTTTTGAGCGAATATATTTCTATGGAAAAATAAAACATTCGGTAGAAGAAGTCGAAGTCTTTGCTAATGATTTTCCGGCTATTCGACGGGTCTTCAAGGATCCTTTCATGCATTATGTTAGATATCAGGGAAAATCCATTTTGGTTTCAAAAGATAAGCCTCTTCTAATGAATAAATGGAAATATTACCTTGTCCATTTATGGCAATGGCATTTTTATGTGTGGGCTCAACCCGGAAGGATCTACATAAACCAATTATTCAAGCATTCCTTCGGCTTTTTGGGCTATCTTTCAAGTGTGCGACTAAATCTTTCATTGGTACGGAGTCAAATGCTCGAAAATTCATTTATAATGGATAATGTTATTAAGAAGCTTGATACATTAGCTCCAATTAGTCCTCTGATTGGATCGTTGGCTAAAATGAAATTTTGTAGCGCACTAGGCCATCCTATTAGTAAGTCGACCTGGACCGATTCGTCGGATTTTTCTATTATCGACCGCTTTGCGCGTATATGCAGAAATCTTTCTCATTATTA